AACTTAGACTTATTTTATGGAGTTTTAGCTTTGTATAAAATATCAAAAGTTATTTCATTTTTACCACTATTATGATATTACATATTACAATCCGATTAGATACCAGCAAAATAAACGTATTCCGAATTTGGTCTGTTTGATGAGAGAAAGACATAATAATCAGAAAAACGAAAAAGTTGATTAATATTTCATTTTTCATCGATTCAGTTAAACAAAAGATTCGCATATAATATAAAGGAGACGCTTTTACCTAATTTTTTAGTCTAATTCATATAATATGATTTAAGTGCGTAAGAAGACTTGTATTTATTAAACATGTTCAGATATGACTCTAGCTATCTATCCATATCTCCTCCTTTATTGAATTTCTATTCGGGACAGCCTATGTCGTGTTCTATGAAAGTTACTATTTTCTATAGACAAAAATCATATACAGAACAGTTAAGATATTTGATTAGATATCTGTAAAACAATTTAGGTTCTTTAGGTTCTGGGGTTTACATATATGCATAATTGCTATTATAATATTAATATAACTATAACCGAGAAGACTTTTTTTTTTTTTTTGAATCTTGATTAGTTATGTATTAATTTGGATTTCTTATATCATTAGGGAAAGACAATTTTATAAATTGTAGATTAAAATCCGAGAATCGTTCATGAATTCACAGTCACATAGTTAATGGTCCCGATTTGTCCTGAATTTTTTCTTTTGTGACTGAAAAGCCACTTTTTATTTCTCAACTCAATCTAAAAAGAAAAGGGGGGGATATTTTCAGCTATTTTGTATCGTCTTGGCGGCATGGCCGAGCGGTAAGGCGGGGGACTGCAAATCCTTTTTCCCCAGTTCAAATCCGGGTGTCGCCTGATCAACAAAAGCTTCGAAATACCCCTATTGTTTTGCTGATTTAACTTGCCAAATTTGTCCTCAACGTAATCCTAACGGAAGAAAAGGATTCTTGATACTTGCTTGATTCTAAACATCTGAAAGTTCTTTCCTCTAAAGTGCTGTAAATCCTTTCGTATCGGATTCAAGGCAAGTTTGCAAGTTTCTAGTAGTGGGGAATTGATAAACCTTAATCTGATAGCCCTTACATTACTAATGTAATGTCTACTGATTGGATCTTAAAGTAGAGTGAATACTCAAGAGGAAGTTAATTAGTAATTGCAGAAACGGCGTAAGGTACTTTGTCTACAGACTCATAAAAATCTCTGAGTACTGGGGCATTCAATCAATCAATACTAATTAGATTGATTGAATGGATTAATTGGCCTTTTTTACTTTTATATTTTTTATCTAAAATAAAAAAAACTAAGTTCTTTTAGGGAATTCCTATTCCGTTCTTGACTAGACTGTCTTACGATTGTTTTACATAGAGAATGGAGAGAAGGTAAGGTACAGATCCGATCAAATGGAAAAAAATAGGGGTATGTAATAAATAGCGATCCATCTTGATTCTATCTTTTTTAGACGTTTGAGTTAATGAAGCACAACAAAACATGTTATTGTTCCTACATGTTAGAAAAATTTTCTTGATACTTCCAAAAGCGTCGCTGCTTATTTTGGTTGTACTTAATCTTTACCGATTCTACTACAAATCATATACTAACTTATTAGAATTGAATTGGATTTATTAGATCGTTTCATCAATGGTATGTAGCAAAATCCTTTTTTGACTCTGTGCCAATAATTCGACTATTATTAGTGAATAATAATGGAATAATTCCTTCATATTCATAGAGATAGGGGATAGAATTAACATGGATATAGTAAGTCTCGCTTGGGCTGCTTTAATGGTAGTCTTTACATTTTCCCTTTCACTCGTAGTATGGGGAAGAAGTGGACTCTAGAGTCGAGGTACTACGAATTGAACTGAGGAATCAAACTGCATCAATTGTTTTATAAATTGTTTGGCAAAGATTTCACTCTTCTTATTAATTATTAATTTGATTTTAGATAAAATTATATGCATTTCCATATTATATTGAATTCTAGTAGAGTAATGTAGTCTATGAATAATCAAATATATATTGAATAACAATAATCCTATATATGAAATTATGAAATATGAATAAGAACTTTCTATAATTATTTCATATATTCATATATATATATATATATATATGACTTCTATTCTATATATGAATAATCAAAAAAATACGAATAATATCATTTCAATCAAACAAATAAGGAATGAATACAAATGATTGGAAATCCGTTTCTAACCAAATTCTTCCTAAAATTTCTATAAATTTCTATTTTGATAAACCCCGCTCTTAACAGTGTTACAGATCTAGACAATGCGGAAGAGTGTAAACCTTTTTAACCTTTCTATTTGCCTTTTTATTTGTTCTGTTTCCCCCTTGTTTAAAGAGAAAAGAAAGCGGTTCGGTTATTAAATATTCAATTAAGTGAATACATCTCGATAATTCATATATACATGTAGGAAAATACGTATTTAGATTGTAGATTGATCTCTATTAAGCCGCCTACATCGTTATCCAGTACAAATACACTGCATAACAATAATATAATAGAGAGGTATGGTAGAAAGATTCCTATTTCTTTCTACCATACTCATACTATCGTATCTCATAGAATACTGTTGATTCTAGTCCGCTCATTTCATTTAAGACACGAAATTGGAATGCTTTTCATTTTTCATTTTGTTTCTTCAATCATTAATCATTGACAAGAATTAAGAAGTCAAGTTTCATTCAACTTTATCGCCCTGACTTTGACTGATCGTTTTTACGTATATTATAAGCAAAAAGGCAGTAGGAACTAGAATGAACAGTGCAGTAGCAATAAATGCGAGAATATTGACTTCCATAATCTCACTATTTATTTGATTTTTCTTTACTTCGCAATAACTCGGGATTTAATCCCATAGAGATGATAACTCTTTCGCCTGTAAATTAAATATCATGAATAACAATATCTGAACTATCAAATCGATTCATCGTCGAGAATTAAATAGTATAACATAGGAAGATCCTTTATCCATACCGAATCAAAAATTTCTTGACTTTCTTTTTTATTTCTCACTTTTTCCATTCTTTCTTTTCTCTAAACGACTGCTTTCTCATCTGATGAAGTCTCATCTAAACGCCTTTACGCTTACATCGGTTACAAATAAAGGATAGAAGCAAAAAAAAAAAAAAAAATAGAAAAATGAAGAAGGATCCCTTGGGAATGACAATGACATTATGCTATTTGTCCTCTTTTTACATTTTACAGAAAAAGGAGAGAGAAATTTATGTATTTTTTTTTTTTTTATTACATTTTGATCCGTCGGGACTGACGGGGCTCGAACCCGCAGCTTCCGCCTTGACAGGGCGGTGCTCTGACCGATTGAACTACAATCCCAGGGAAATAAAGTATACGGTATACATAGTCTTATGATTTCACTCAAAGACTTTCTATTTAGAATTTAGATTAGAATTGTCGTCTTGTAACAGAGACGTGAGTAATATATATCAATGCTTTTTAATGCGAACAGCAAGGATTACTCGTAATCCTTTACTTATTTCCAAATCGATTGATAATCGTTCTTTCAATGAAAAAAATCATAAAGTAATGGAAAGAAAAAAACTCTTTTTTTTTTTTTCTTTTTTTTCTTAGACTTTATACTTACAGATCATGATATGAATCTAGATCATCAGCAAGATCATAATTTTTTTGAAAAAAGGAAAAGAAAAGAGCCAAACAAAAAATAGCGGGTGGGACAACCATTTTCCTTTTTTTTCTTTCGTATCGGGCATTTCTGGAGAACAAAGGGGTTATATCATTTCATGTGTGTGGATTAGCGAATTATTGGGCCGAGCTGGATTTGAACCAGCGTAGACATATTGCCAACGAATTTACAGTCCGTCCCCATTAACCGCTCGGGCATCGACCCAGGAAGAATCAATTCTGTTCTGGGCTTACTGAGAATCCCTGATCAATTTTTCCTTTCGTAATACCTTACCCCCAGGGGAAGTCGAATCCCCGCTGCCTCCTTGAAAGAGAGATGTCCTGAACCACTAGACGATGGGGGCATATTTGCCCGACCACCAGCACACTATGCTCATAGTATGAGCAGTTTTTTGAAATTGTCAATATACACAATAGAATGATATGGTCTGACTAGATCCGAAGTATTTTTTCGTCTTTCATGATTCCATAGAATTTTTTGTCTATTCCTGAATCATTCATTAGAATCGCTATTCTATATAAATCTATTTTTTATTATCTACTATAATTTCGATTTAGAATTTATATTTTAGAATTTATATTTTAGATTTGGACTTTTTTCTAAGAATTTTGTTCATCGAATCTCTCCATCAACGACTCAATAAAATATCTCGAATCCATGTTGAATTAGTAGGTACATGTATTAATCCAATGTCAAAGACCTTTTTTATTTGCCCTATATTTACTAGGTTACCCTATAATATAATGCACTAGGTAAATAAAATTGCTGTAAATCCAATTTTTCGTTGGGGAATAAGCCATTATGAAAATATATAAAATATATATCTATAAATATGTTATAATTCAATCTATTTATATTCACTAAACTCATAGTGGTTTTTTAAGGAATAAAATGAAAGAGGCCTTTTTAACTCAGTGGTAGAGTAACGCCATGGTAAGGCGTAAGTCATCGGTTCAAATCCGATAAGGGGCTTTTATCCTAAAACTCTCGTGGGAGTATTCATATTTTAAGAGAAAATAGTGATACTGTTGATATTTGTAATACCAAAAAGCAAGAAAGCGTATAATTCTAAAAATGAATGAATTAGCATAAGTTCTCACTCTAATAAGTTATAGTATAGTAATACTAGTGATAAATTTTCTTTTGAATCGGCAAACATTTCTATTTGACTTTACATTATTAAAAATAAAAATAAAAGATTCGAAATCAACAAAAGAAAAAGTAAGTGAACCTAACCCATTGAATTATTATTATATCCACTATGCTGATATTAAAATTCGATATAGATGAAATCGGAACAGT